GAATCGAATTCGACACTATTTCGAATTTCGAAAAAAAGGAAATAAGCGGGTAGCGGGAATCGAACCCGCATCGTTAGCTTGGAAGGCTAAGGGTTATAGTCGACGTCGATTCAGCACTTTGAACGTCTCTAATGCAAAACCGAACATGAAACTTTGGTTTCATTCGGCTCCTTTATGGAAGATGAGTCAATTCTTAGATTTAAGATGGGAACAAAATGAGAAAAAGAAAATGAAAGCCATAACACCTATGTTAGCTTTTTGTCTGCATCCAAACAAAGCGAATCGCTTTCTAGATGATCCTTCTAGAAAGAAAGTGATTCGAGCAATCTTTCTAGTTACTTCGTTCTCTATTTCTATTTGAAAGGATCCTAAGGAAAAGGATTTTGTTTCCACCGAGCTAAAAGAATAGGCCGATGTCTCTAGTAAACCAAAGTCATCGTTCAATAGCCATTTTGCTTCCATTTCTTTAGGAATCCAAAAAAATAGAAGATTTAGTTACGATTAGAAATTGACTTTCTATCTTCAGCCATGGATCCTTTCTTCATACTTATTCAATTGGCAGTCTTGGTCCAATTGAAAAATTATGTTTCGCAATTTGATAATCCAACTTTGCACTTTCTAAGTGATGGATATAAATCACGAGAATGCGTACTTTTTTCTCGAATTTCTCATTGAGAGGGAAAGGATGGAATCCTTTTCAGAAATAAAGTTTTTGATCGGAATATGAATCAAACCCCAAGACCCTTTCCCTATTTCTATTTCATATTGAAAGGGTTAATAGAACGAATCACACTTTTACCACTAAACTATACCCGCTCCAATAGCATTATGGTCTACAAATGGACCTTTTGTCAACCAAGAGAAGTGAGCATGATCAAGATAGGATCATCAAAGAATCATCAAAATGAGAGACTTTTTCATGGGGATCTCAAAATGGAATGAGATTCCGAAAAGAGGCTTCATTGAATTGAAATTCACTAACTCAAGTTTCTCTTTTGCTAAAGAAGATAGATAGGGATCAAAAAAACACTCAAATCATAACCGAAAAATGCATTGTGAAAGAATCCATCGTTTCTTTTTTCGTTCGGAAAATGAAAATCGAATCGAACAAGAAAAAGAATCTCAATAGTCTTTCTTCTTTTTATTCTTGCTTGAATAGAAAATATTCCATTTACTAGAATTACTAGAATGAAAAAGGTCTTTTTGTTTTCAAATCAGATATCAGATAAATCATTATTTATCTAGAATTTCTTCGAACCAAAAAAGGGGCCCGGCTCGGGACTGATCAGGCCAGGCCATCAGACTAAGAAGGGTCTTTGGAACAAAATCAACCCAAAACAAAGGGGGTCCTCCTTCTTTTTTTCTTTAGTTCGATTGTTGGCGTCTTCGAGCCCCTTTTTAGATTTAGATAAAGGAAATTCCTGATTTGTGAACCTCTATCTATATATCATAAAATAGAGAAAGAAAGACTACTTCCATTTTCCATTATGTGGAATGTAGTACTTCTTCAATTGGGAGAGATGGCTGAGTGGACTAAAGCGTCGGATTGCTAATCCGTTGTATGAGTTATTCGTACCGAGGGTTCGAATCCCTCTCTTTCCGTTTTCGTTGCTGACTTGATTGATTCTTTTCCAATTTGGAAAATCTTCATTTAATATGTGGAATAGATCAAATCCTAAGAAAATTGGAAAATGAACCAAGAAAACCCGTTGGATTTTATTCTTCACGTCCAGGATTACGCCCCGGATCATTAGATAGGAATCCAAAGATAAAGAGAGAAACAAAAAATATCACTACGGTATAAACGAAAACTTTCAGAGTAAGCATTACACAATCTCCAAGATGATTTTTTGAAAAAAAAAAGAGAATAGATTTTCGATTTTTCTACCCCATATTCTAGATTCCATTTTGACACCAAGAAATCTGGTTTTTTTCTAGAAATAGAACTCGTCACAAATGCATTTGTTTTTCATTAACCAAAATTTTCGTTTATTGTGGGAGACCCTAGTTAGGGTCTGTCATTGAAAAAAAGGTCCAAAATGATGGGGGTAAGCCGTAGTTATGGCGACTATTCAATAATTTCCGTGTCCGAATCGAGCGTTCAGACTCTTCAACTTATCTGATTTTGTCAATTATTCAAATTTTTTCTCGAAGAAATCATCCATTTTGGAGGCTATTCATTATTCGTAAGGATTTCATCGAAAACTTACAGCCGCTTGCCAAACAAAAGCTAAGAGAAAAAAAAACAGAGGTATGACTGGCATAACATCTACGATTGGATTCAAAAAAGCATAGGCTTCGGGCAATTTGCCGAAGAAAAAACTACTCGAATAAAAGGCAGAATTAATACAGATCACACTAACGATATTAAGCATAACAGACATTTTGTTCTTGGGGATAATTGCATTTTGATTGAGTTTTTGATAGAAGGAAAAAAAAGAAAGTAAGGTAGACAAAAACGCCTTCTTTTTCTTTGAATCCACCCAATCCAAAATCTTCCAATTCTCAATTGAGAATAGAAGAAATCATACTTTCCTACAATATGTTAATTGAATTCTATGGAATGATCAATAAATTCCGTTGAATTCTATATCTATCCAAATTCGAGTCCTAATCGGTCGATCCAATCGATCCATATTTGGACTGGAGTTGATAAACAACTAATCCACCAGTATTCTTTATTTGTGTGTAGATCCCAACTGGAAATGGGGCGTAGCCAAGCGGTAAGGCATCGGGTTTTGATCCCGCTATTCGAAGGTTCGAATCCTTCCGTCCCACTGCATATCCATGCTCTATTATTCGGCTCGAAAGAAGTACGGGAGTGGTTAATCCATCATCGAATTTCCATAGATGGGTCGGTTCCAATCTCATTAACAAATGATGAAGTTCCATAGCCTATAGCATAGGGTATGGAGAAAATGTTTTTTCTTTGAATCTCATTTTTTTCTTTAGGTCTTTCGTGTTTGGCTCTAATGAAAAATAGGAAATCTATGTAAGGATTGAGGCAGGGGTGATTTATCCTATCGCTTTTTTGATTCCCTTTATGACAAGAGTGGATTATTGAACGATTACTCAACCCCATCTTAAAGTGAAAGAAAATACCTACCCTAGAATCCTCGAAAATGAGGAAATGTTTCCCTTAGATGGTATGTCTGGTTCGAGAATGATTTTTGCGTTTTTTTTGTGAAAAAAGGATTTGTCATCCTTTCCATTTTTGAAACGGAAATTCAAATTATAGCAATTCAATGTTATAGAAGATCGATCATAGTGACAACTGTTCAGTCTATCGGATAGGTAGGAAAACCACTCCCTATTTTTGAATTTTCATAATCAGACAGATGAAAAGAATAAAGATTCCCAAACTTCCATCATTTTTTGATCCAGCTCATGAAAAAAAAATGGGATTTCTTTCTTTGTTTTTTTGATCTATTTTCAATTCAATCAGTGATGAGTCAATTCAAAAAGAAAGACGGATCTTCCTAGGAAGATCAAACGTGATGCTTATTGTCCAATTTGATTTCAATTGAATCAAATTCAATACTGATGCCTAACTAGGAAAATGAATTTCCAATTTTTGGACTGATTCCTTGGAATCTTTGGTACTCAAAAAGTAGGAAGTCGTTGAATCTATCCTAGTAAGTCACTTGAAGATACGGATTCAAAAGGTGATTCCTTTCTAGATTTCTATTTTTTTTTCTTATCTTTATCTATAGATTAGATATGTATGTGAAAGATCTTGCTACGATTTTTTCAGAAAAAGAGTTCCACATATCCTATTCTATCCACATATCCTATTATAGAAGAAGAAGACTCGATTCCGATGTCTATGGACAGCCGAATTAATGATTATTCCTGATTCCATACTCGAATCAATTCTATACCGGTTCCAAATTAGAGGCATATTATGGTCAAACTTCGTTTGAAACGATGTGGTAGAAAGCAACGTGCGACTTGAAGGATACGATCCGTTGTGGATTTTGACATCCACCATTTTCATTTATCTAGGAATGAGGGTGCTCTTGGCTCGACATTCTTTGTTCTGGTACACTCGAACCTTTCGTTTTGGGTTGGGTTGGGTTGTAATAGAATGCACGATGGAGCTCGAGTAGAAAGGATTCATTCATTTCTCGGGAGGCAAGGATCTAGGGTTAAATCAATTGGAACAACTTCGTAAATAGATCTTCCATAATATAGAAATCGAAAGAATCGAATTCGAGCCAGTTTCCAATTCAAAAGCAAAACGTGTTGGAATTTATCAAACGATTTTCGAGTCAAAGTGTATCATGCGGGAATCAACTGTCCATAGGATTCTTTGCTAGAAAGGAATCCAAAAGGGGTATGTTGCTGCCATTTTGGAAGGATTAAGAAGCACTGAAGTAATGTCTAAACCCACGGATTGAAAAGAAGGATAAAGGATCTAAGAACAAGGAAAGACCATTTTGATTGTCTCGATAGTCTCAATACCTAGATCAGACTAAAGAATTCAAATAGAATTGAAACGAAACAAACAAAAGGGAGGAAAGACCACTCAATAAATCAAATTCACTAAAGATTTCTCCTTTGAGCTATTTGAGAATTATCCAACTTGAGTTAGGAGTACGAATGGTTTGCATTTTCAGGAAGAAAAAAGACGGAAATCAGAGGCAAATTTCTAGGTCCATTTTTGTCATTTCATTTCTTAGAATTACATACATAGACAAACCTTTGAATCAAATCATTTTTTCTTGAGCCGTACGAGGGGAAAACTTCCTATACGGTTCTAGGGGGGGTATTGTTGATCTATCCCAATGAGCCGTCTATCGAATCGTTGCAATTGATGTTCGATCCCGAAGAGAAGGAAAAGATCTTAGGAAAGTGGGCTTTTATGATCCACTGAAGAATCAAACTTATTTCAATGTTCCTCTTATTCTAGATTTCCTTGAAAAGGGTGCTCAACCCACAAGAACTGTTCACAATCTTTTAAAGAAAGCCGAAGTTTTGAAGGAACTTTCGTCTAATCAAATGAAATTCAATTAAAGAAAAAAGGAATCCCAAGGGGGGCTAGCGACTTCTATCTAATTTTGTATCATTTTTCTCTACTTGACTTTTTTGACCCCCCTTCCACTGTAGAAACGTCTACAAAGGCTTCTAATAAGCCCCGGGCCCCCAGAGAATCCTTTTATCGATTTTTTATACATTGGAAAACTGGGTTTGATTGACCAGGACAGAGAGTCACTCAAAGAAAGAAATTCATTATTCGTCAAAGTTTTCTTTATTCTTTTATTTATTCAATGACCAGAATTCACGGCGGATATATAGCTCGTAGAACAAAATTTGGATCAAGTTTTCGAAGATCTCTTACTCAACAGAAAATAAGAGCTTTGGTTTCCGCCGATCGAGATAGGCATAAGAAAAAGAGACATTTTCGTGGTTTGTGGATCACTCGGATAAACGCAGGAATTCGAGAAATAAAACTATTCTATAGTTATAGTAAATGGATCCATGATCTATACAAGAGACAGGTGCTTATGAATCGTAAAATGCTGTCCCAAATGGCTCTATTTCATAGCCAATACCTTTCGTTGATTTCCAACGAAATCACATATTCCGGACTCATTTAAATGGAGTTCCCCGGAGAATGAACTCTGGGAAGGGGGAGTCCAAATGACTATGAGAAAATAGGCTAAAGGAGTCCACGTTCAATCAAAAACGTTTTTTTGGCGATTCGCTTTTTCTTACGATAGATCAAATCTGGATTCTCGAATTTGTCCAACAAAACACCAATCCGCCCTTGAGTTCGGATTGGCATTCTGATTCAGGTGAAGAAAGAATAAGTCTATTTTTTTTGTTTCTGAGGCCAGTCGTTCTCGGGATCTCCTTCTTTTTTTTCGCTAGGGGTCTCCTTCTTAGGGATCTCCTTCTTTTTTTCGCCAGGGGTCTCCTTCTTAGGGATCTCCTTCTTTTTTTCGCTAGGGGTCTCCTTCTTAGGGATCTCCTTCTTTTTTTCGCCAGGGGTCTCCTTCTTAGGGATCTCCTTCTTTTTTTCGCCAGGGGTCTCCTTCTTAGGGATCTCCTTCTTTTTTTCGCTAGGGGTCTCCTTCTTAGGGATCTCCTTCTTTTTTTCGCCAGGGGTCTCCTTCTTAGGGATCTCCTTCTTTTTTTCGCTAGGGGTCTCCTTCTTAGGGTTCACCTTCTTGTTTCTAGCCTTCTTGTTTCTAAGGGCCTCCGCCTTGTTTCTAAGGGTCTCCTCCTTTTTTCTAAGGGCCTCCTCCTTTTTTCTAAGGGCCTCCGCCTCCTTGATTTTGTCTTGTTGTTCATTCATAACAAAAGGTAAGAGAGCTGCGATACGAGCTCGTTTTATCGCAATAGTGATTTCTCGGTGTTGTTTCAAGGTTAATCGAGTCACTTGTCTAGATAATATTTTTCCTTGTTCACTAACAAATCGAAGAAGTAACGGTATATTGCTATAATCAATTCGCTCCCCCAATTTAATCGGAGGCAAAGGCTTGCGAAATGATAGCTTGGATTTACGAAAGGGTTGCCTGGATTTCTCAAAAGGTCGCTTAGATTTTTCCATGGTTTGTTTAGTTTATTTCTTATCCCGAAAATTCGATTTGTGAATTGTCATTTTAACCCCCAATAGGATTTCTATTTCAATATGTTCTAGATAATGTTATTTTTTTTTCCCTTTTGAAGGATAAAACCGACTTGGTGCGATCTATTTCTCTATTTCTCTATTTCCCCATGAATCGTATGTTTGGAACAATAGGGACAGAATTTTTTCAATTCTAACCCATTAGGCGTATTGTGCCTGTTCTTTTGAGTAATATATCTGGAAATGCCCGTTGATACCTTCTTAAGACCGTTTCGGATACAACTGGTACATTCCAAAATAATCGTGACTCGTGCATCTTTCCTCTTGGCCATGAACCTCCTTTGGATTTTGGATTGACTCAACTCTTCTATTTTGATTCGAAACGAAGAAAAAGAAAGGAAGGAAAAACTAGAAGTTACTAACTTGAAATCGAACTCTAAAAGATCAAAATCAATAAAGAAATAAGAAATCAAAGCCATAGATTTCGAAACTCTATTTCCACACGAAGGTCGGTCGTTAAATGAAAGATCTTGTATTTGTGCCCTAGACCCGCATTTTCCTACTCTATCTATTATGTCATTGAATTCGAATTTGAACCCGAGTCTCACAGACGTTGCATCCACTTGATTCTTTCTCTTTCGTCCCTTATTCGATATTCGAAAAATAAGCAAAAAGAGAAAAAAGAGACAAAAGGAAGGGATTAGTCACCGCTCTTTTATTTGATTCTATCTCTCATTTTCTTCATTCCTTCCGATGTCAATAACTAGAATGAAAAAAAGGGGAATGTCAATGCATCCGGGAAAAAACGATTTATCTCGATCAATAGACCGGCTAAAGCCCCAAACCATAACGTACTTAGGACTGGGGCCACGGAAAGATATGTTTTTAGATCTCGCATTGAAAAACCTCCTTTTTGATTGATTTTC